CTATACCAAAGGTTTAGAAGACCTCTGTCCTATCCATTAGACAATGGACGCCTTTCATTCCCATTTCAATTTTTTTGCTCATAAAAAAACTCGAGATAATTTTTAGAATTGCCTATTTGATGTATTAATTCTTCAAAATTAAAACGAAATATAGAATAAATATAAGAATAGAAAAGAATAAGAATGTAATTCGTTTTAGTAATAATTTTAGTAATAAAATATAGGATCTTCCTTTTTTTATATTGAATTTTAATGGAATTTTATTACAAATAATAAGAAAATTCTTCTTATTTTGTTTTGCTTTATTCTATAACTGTTTTTATTCTATTCGAGTCAAATGGATCCTATCTCGACTCCATTTATATTTATAGAGTATTATAATAATATATAGAGCGGGTAGCGGGAATCGAACCCGCATCGTTAGCTTGGAAGGCTAGGGGTTATAGTCGACGTTGATTCATCTTAACGTCTCTAATTCAAAACCGAACATGAAACTTTGGTTTCATTCGGCTCCTTTATAGACTATCTAGAAATTCTCGGATATAAGACGTGAACAAAAAAAATAAAAAAGAATCAAATTGTTATTAATAACAATAACAATTTAATAGAAAATAAAATACAAAGGAAATTGAACTTCTTAAACTTGGACCCATAATATCTATGTCAGCTTTCTCTCTTACTGCATTCAAAAAAATGTGCTTTCTAGATGATCCCTCTAGAAGAGGGGAATTTTCACAATTTTTCTAGTTACTTCGTTCTCTATTTCTATTTGAAAGAATCCGTAGGAAAAGTCTTTGGTTTCCGCCGGGCTAATAATACTCAAAAAGATGGATGTCTTTAGTAAACCAAAGACACCTTTTAATAGCTATTTCACTTCAATCTTTTCTCGACAAAAAAAAAATCGAAGATTTAGTTACGATTAGAAAGAAACTATTCTATGTTTATCCATGGATCCTTTACTCATACTCATTCAATTGAATATATTCATCCAATTAAAAAATTATGTTTCGTAATTTCATAATCCAATTTATGTTTATGAAGTTATAGTTGATTCTTGGATACAAATCACGAGAATGTATATTCTTCTTCGAATCTTTTATTGAAAAGGGAAGGATTAAATCCTTTTAAGAAATAAAGTTTTTGATCGGAATATGAATCCAACCGAGGGACCCCTTAACTATTAAGGGGATTACTAGAACGAATCACACTTTTACCACTAAACTATACCCGCTATGATGCCATTATCTTCTAGAAAGGGTCTTTTGTCGAGCAAAGTAATTCGTCGTAATCAATAGAGGATTAAAAACGAATCATGAAAATGAGAGCATTGATATATTTTTTTGTCAGTACACATAATGAGCTTAGGAAAAGAAGACTCATTAAAATAACTCAAAAAACGAAAAAAGTTCTTTCTTTTTCGAGAGGGGTTTTTGTTGACCGATGCTACTGGCCAAAACTATTGAATTTATAACATAATAATGTATTGTTCAAGAAACCGCAGTCCTTTTAGCTTTTTTTGTGTCCAGTAAAAAGTAAAATAATAATAATAAAAAAAAAAAAGAAACGAGACTATGATTCTATATCTTGGAAATAGTCCTCTTTCTGATTTTTATTTCTTCTCGTCTTTCAATAACAAAAAAAGTCCGACTAGGTACCGACCGGGACCAGGCCGTCGAAATCAGAGAAGGGATTTCATACGAAAAGCTATTTATTGTTCTTTTTTTTTTATTATTAGTATATATTTTTTTTGTCTAGTCTATATACAAAAAATCTATATACAAAAAAAAAAATAGACTCTATATAATATATCTAGATAGATTGTATATTGAGTCTGTATTGATTGGAATATTGAGTTGGAGATATCTTTTTTGAGCACTTATTTTATCTAACTTTTATCGGCAATTCCATTTAGATAAAAGTTAGATATTTGATAAAACTTTATTACATATTTTTATATCTATAATAACTATAAAACTATTTTTTATAGTTACTATTAATTATTTTATTTTATTGAATTTTCGTTTAGTAATTAGTTTTATTTTATTAATTTGATACTTAAATCAATTCAATTAATTGTAATTCGGAGAGATGGCTGAGTGGACTAAAGCGTCGGATTGCTAATTCGTTGTACGAGTTCTTCGTACCGAGGGTTCGAATCCCTCTCTTTCCATTTCTGTTACGTTGATAACTTGGCCTTGATATTTTAATTCTCTTTCGAATTTGTCAAACCCTCTTGGTTTTTGTTTTTTTTTTTTCATATTTCATATATATATATATATATATTATAGTCTTATTAAGTATTATTTAAGTATTATAGTTTTTCTTTTCATTTTTAGAGTTAAGGGTGTGAAATAGATAAAATCCTAAGAACATTTAAAAATCAAGCAAAAAAAACAATTTTTTTTATTCTTCGCGTCCGGGATTTCGTCCTGGATCATTAGATAGGAATCCGAAGATGAAGAGAGAAACAAAGAATATCACTACCGTGTAAACAAAAAGTTTGAGAGTAAGCATTACACAATCTCCAAGATTCTTTTTTTTTTGGGGGGGGGGAGAATAGATTCTCTATTTTTAGAAAAAAAATTCTATTTTGACACCAAAAAATCAAGTTCTTTATAGAAATAGAAAAAAGATTCCATTTCAGAAATGCATTTGTAAAATTGGGTCGAGTCCTTCATTATCAAAAATTTTATTTCATACTGACAATTAGATATTATGGGGTACTCTAAGTAGAATATTCTATTCTAGTATATATGATAAAGTATTCTAATAATATAGAAACTAATAGAATAAGGTCTTTCAATGGAAAAAAGTGCAGAATGAAGAAATCTGTGGATCCGTGGCTATACAGGAATCTCGATCGTTGATTTGAGGATTCATACTGTACGACTTATCTGATCTTATCAAATTTTTTTTTCGTGAATAAATCATGAAGTTTGGAAGATTAGAACAGTATTTAAGATCTTATCGAAAACTAACAGCAGCTTGCCAAACAAAGGCTAAGAGAAGAAAGAGCACAGGGATGACTGGCATAACGTCTACGATTGGCTTCAAAAAAGCGTAGGCCTCAGGCAATTTAGCGAAGAGAAAACTGCTTGAATAAAGGATAGAATTAAAACAGATCCAGATTAAAGTAAAGATATTAAGCATAACAAAAATTTTATTCTTAAAAATAGAAAGATAATTTTATATTTTTTTTTGATTGAGTTTTTACTATCTTATTCATTTTAAAATGAATAATAAATTCAAAAATTTTAAAGTAAGGTAGACCAATCAAAAAACCTTCATTCAATTCTCAAATAAAAAAAAAAGCAAAGAATAGAAGAAATCGTACTTTCATCCAATATCTTAATTGAATTATATATTATGATCAATAAATTCAGTTTAATTCTCTATCTACATGTATCAAAATCTTATGAACAATCTAGTTCAGAGATCTTTTGACTGGAATTGACGAACAACCAATACTAATATTAGTGTTTATTAGTAAAGAATAGAAATAGAATATGGGGCGTGGCCAAGTGGTAAGGCAACGGGTTTTGGTCCCGCTATTCGGAGGTTCGAATCCTTCCGTCCCAGAGCATACCCATTATAGTATTTCTATGAGAATAGGTATTCTCGGTATATAGAATCTTTATTTTCAGTATATGAGAATAAAAAGGGATTGTCTTTTTGCTTTTTTTTTTGAACAACTTTCTGTTTAATTTAAGATTCTAATAGATGCGATTCTTCTTCATTTTTGAATTATTTAAAGTGATTCTTCTTTGAATCATATTTCATATTTTGCATAAATTGTATTGAGTTCAAATCAAATATTCATTGATGTAATTGAATCTATTTTTGATCCGAGAAAGATGAGAACATAATAAAAATATTTTTGAAGTCAAAAAAAAGCCGGATGCGCTTTTCATCCCATGCCCATCTCCTTGATAATTCATATTTCTGTTCGTTTTTTATAAGAAAAAGCTTACGCCCACATCTATTTGTGTTTTCAATCATGTACTCTAAATCGAAATCTGAAAGTGCCCACGATTACAGATCCATTAAATGATAATGATGCAGTCGAATTAGAAACTCTTTTTGGATTTCTGAATAGTATTATAATACTAAGAGTACTAATTGAACTCAATCAAGGTGATTAAGCAAGAGGATTAAGTCGATTAATTTACTATTAATTTACTAGGGTAGGTTAAAAAATAGGAAGAACTGGACTTCTTTTGCTTTGTTTTGTACCTATACAACAGAGTCTAGCATCCAGTAAAATAGTATTTGTTTTCTTTGCCTTATTCTTTGGTTTAGAACCCCCTATCCCCATATACTTACTCGGAGAAGTAGATAGCGATCAATCGGAAATGGAAAAGCTCCATTTTAATCCTCTTATCTCTTTTAATCTAATTTACTAATCTAATTACATATGTAAACAAAAAAGAATTCATATAGATTATAGATATAGAAATCAAAAATCTGGATTACTCAAAAAAATCGATATAGAAAATGGATATAGATAGTATCACCTTAACCAACAACATTCCATAAGGAAATTAATTACATATTAAATATTAAAACTAAAGCTAAAGGAAGAATATGCTCAAACGAAGTTTGAGACAGTGTGGTCGAAAACAACGAACTATTTATCGAATCGTTGCAATTGATGTTCGATCGCGAAGAGAAGGAAAACCTCTTCGGAAGGTTGGTTTTTATGATCCAATAAATAATCTGATCCAATAAATAATCAGACCTCTTTAAATTTTCCTGACATTCCATATTTCGGGTGCTCAGCCTATAGCAACTGTTCAGGACATTTCAAAGAAATCGGGGTTTTTACACAATTCTGCCTTAATCAAAGCAAACGCAATCAATGCAATACAAAAAAGGGGGGTTGGATGATTTAGTTATAACTTATAACTTGGTCTACCCTTGTTTAATTTAACACAAGTCCAACAAACACAAGTCTTAGGCTTGTGTTTGTTAATTATATATCTTAATTCTCTAATCTTATCTATGATTTTATTATTATTTATAATTTGATTTAAAAAATTTTCTTTATTTTATTAATTATTAAATTAAGAATTTTTTTTTGCTTTCTTCATTGTATTCTGTTCAAGTGGATTCTTTTTCAACATTCACACTCATATTGACAACAGGGTATCAAACAAATATAATTCATTGTGTGTGGGTAAATCGATCTTTCTCCCTTCTATGGGTATAGGTTTTTGCTTTTGTACTTTATTTAATAGATACCATACATGACAAGAAATGACCTATCAATTTAGATTTTATACATATTGTTATTTAAGAATTTCGTGTATTTGCATCTGAGCCATTCATTTTTATGTTCCGAATCAATTTAAAATTTTTATATTTCATTTTCTTGCTAGTTTAATATTTGGATTGTGCGATGCAATTCCATTTTTTTTTTTTATTTTTATTGGGATTCCGATTGTATCTACACATCCTCATTTTATGTTTTTTGAGGCGGGGGGGTTGCTAACTCAATGGTAGAGTACTCGGCTTTTAAGTGCGACTAGCATCTTTTACACGTTTCTATGAAGAAATTGATTCGTCCACACTATCTGTAGAGTTGGGAAGATCGCGACTGATCCAAAAAGGAATGAATGGAAAAAACAGCATGTCGTATCAATGAAGAATTCCAGGAATTTTTTTCTTATCTCTTATCGGCTTGGTCAAAACTTTTTCTTGAATTCTTGGCGCGGAACAAAATGCATTCAAAGTTTGGTCAAGTGAATAAATGGATAGAGCACTATAGCTCCAATTATAGGGAAAAAAAGCAACGAGCTTGTGTTCTTAATTGGATCTTAATTTGAATGATTTCCCACTCTAATTAGACGTTAAAAATACATTAGTGCCTGATGTGGGAAAGGTTTTTTCCCTGAGTGGATTATCGTTTTTTTTTTATGAGTCCTAACTATTAGCTATTCACCACTAGGGGGTGGAGATGAAGCTAGGGGGTGGAGATGAAGGTGTATAAGAAGCAGTATATTGATAAAGAGATTGGTTCCAAAATCAAAAGAGCGATTGGCTTGAAAAAATAAAGGATTTTTAGCCATCTTCTTAGCCTTTCCTTTAATCAACATAAACCAATTAGATGGAAAAGGAGAGGATAGAGAATCCGTTGATGAGTTTATCTCTTGCCGTGGTATTTAGTCTTTTATTACTATAAATACTATTGCTTTGATTGTATCGCATTATGTATCATTTGATAATCTCAAAAACCCTACCTTTTCCCTTCGGTTCAAATTGGATTTCAAATGGAAAAATTCCAAAGATATTTAGAACTAGATCCATCTAGGCAGCATGACTTCGTATACCCACTTATCTTTCGGGAGTATAGTTATGTGCTTTCCCATGATTATGGTTTAAATAGATCTATTTTATTGCAAAGTGTCAGTTATGAAAATAAATCTAGTTTACTAATTGTAAAACGTTTAATTACTCGAATGAATCAACAAAATCATTTGATTATTTCCACTAATTATTCTAACCAAAATCTTTTTTTTAAATGCAACAAGAATTTAGATTATCAAATGATATCGGAGGGTTTCTCAGTCATTGTGGAAATTCCATTTTCCCTACGATTCGCGTCTTCTTTAGAAAGGTCAGAAATAGTAAAATCTCATAATTTACGATCAATTCATTCAATATTTCCTTTTTTAGAGGACAAATTTTCACATTTAAATTTTGTATTAGATGTACTAATACCCTATCCGATCCATCTGGAAATCCTGGTTCAAATCCTTCGATGCTGGTTGAAAGATGTTTCTTCTTTGCATTTATTACGATTTGTTCTCCATGAGTATTGGAATTGGAATAGTCTTCTTAGTCCAAAGAAATCCATTTACATTTTTTCACAAAATAATCCCAGATTTTTCTTGTTCCTATATAATTCTTATGTGTCGGAATATGAATCTATCTTTCTTTTTCTACGTGAACAAAATTCTCATTTACGGTCAATATCCTCTCGGGTCCTTCTTGAGCGAATCTATTTCTATGGAAAAATAGAACATCTTGCAGAAGTCTTTCCTAATTATTTTCAGGTTATCCTTTGGTTGTTGAAGGATCTTTGCACAAATTATGTTAGATATCAAGGAAAATTCATTCTGTCTTCAAAAGATATGCCATTTCTGATGAATAAATGGAAATTTTACCTTGTTAATTTATGTCAATGTCATTTTTTTGCGGGGTCTCAACCGGAAAAGATCTATATAAACCAATTATCCAAGCATTCTCTCGACTTTTTAGGCTATCTTTCAAGTGTGCGAATAAATTCTTCAGTGGTACGGAGTCAAATGGTGGACAATGCATTTCTAATAGATAACGCTATGAAGAAACTCGATACAAAAGTTCCACTTATTTCTTTGATTGGATTATTGGCAAAAGCGAGATTTTGTAACGTATTAGGACACCCCATTAGTAAAACGACCCGGGCTCATTCATCGGATTCGGATATTATCGACCGATTTGTGCGTATATGCACAAATC